AAGGAAGAATCCTAGAATTCCATCAGTTTTCTGGGTTTGGAAAAGTGCGGATTTTCAAGAAAGAGAATCCTATGATATGGTAGGAATCTCTTATGATAATCATCCACGTCTGAAACGTATCTTAATGCCGGAAAGTTGGATAGGGTGGCCTTTACGTAAGGATTATATTGCCCCTAATTTTTATGAAATACAAGATGCTCATTGAATAAAATTAAAAAAATAAGAAACGAATTTTCTTTTCGATGCTACAGCTTCCGATATTCAAGGGATATTTGTTCGTTCTTTTATAGATTCGGAGAGTCATTGACTCATTCATATTATTTTATTCATAGATATGTGGACTAAAAAAAAGACAATCCAAATAAGGATTCGTCGGATTCTCCATTTTTGACGATATTTATTTCGAACGAGCCGAACAAATAAGATGAACTAAACAAGTTATGCATTATGAACTTTGTACCGCGCACATCCCTTTGATGAACTATATTATATAAAGTGACCCTATACTATATAAAAAATCACATAGGGTGGAATAAATAAATAGAAAAAAATAGAATATGAAAGAAAATACAAAGAAATTAAAGAGTATCGGATTCAATTTGTACTGTATCTAAGATGGATCTTGGATATTCCCACCCTTCAAAACTCCCTTAAATTATACTTTAAAGTCTTTTAACTAACGAATTGAACCTTTCAAATACGAATTGAATTAAAAAGAGGTTAAGAATAAGGTAAGAATAAGAATATAATATAGAATGTAAGAATTAGAATATAAATATAGAATAACATAGAAGAATAAAATAGAATATTTTGAAATATTTATTCGATGGAATATTCCAATCTTTTTTGACCGAAAAGAGACATATTATTAATAAATAAAAACGAAGAGGAAACATAATTGAATTTTATTCTTTAAATACAAATACATATTTTTACATACTTTCATATACTCTTTACTCATCTAAAGGGGCTCCATCCCAAAATATCTAAATGGCTAAATTAGATAGCATGATCCATATTATTATATTTTATTATATTAATGAATATGTATGTCGATCCATATCAATTAATTTAATTAAATTGTCGAATAGATACTCATAATCGTGTGTCAGGAACCAGATTTGAACTGGTGACACGAGGATTTTCAGTCCTCTGCTCTACCAGCTGAGCTATCCCGACCATTTCCGATGCGCCGTCTTCCTCATTTTACTAAACGGCTTGGGTCTATGTCAATTAAAAAAGAAAGACGAAAAAGTATTCTAAAGTCTTATCTAGGACCTGGAATCTGTAAAATAAAAAGATGACTTCGTATGTTTCAATCCAAGTAATGATTTTATTTTGATTGTTAATCATTCCAATTTTCAACAGGGATTACTTTTTTACTCAAAGATGCTCATTTGCATGTGTATCAGATCTACCACAAGACTTCTGAAAAGAAAGTTTGTGAAAGAACCGAATGAGAAGGATAATTAATTTTGAACCGTTAACGAAAAGGGAAAATAAGATAAAAAATTATGGAGTCGAACGGCTTTTTTTGGGGATAGAGGGACTTGAACCCTCACGATTTATAAAGTCGACGGATTTTCCTCTTACTATAAATTTCCTTGTTGTCGATATTAACATGTAGAATGGGACTCTATCTTTATTCTCGTCCGATTAATTAGTTATTTATCAGACTGTGGAGTGAATTATTTGATCAATCGATTTTTTCTTCAACTTGAAATCGATTCAATATTTTTATTTTATTTTTCATATAAATATATATATAAATACTGATTCGGGTCATCATTACATTAATTATTTGAGATAGTCTTTCAGTACGTATATGTATTTATAGGGTTATACTTTACTTTGAATCCAGAATTTTAACGAAGGGTTCCCTTACTTTACTAATGCAAGACAGTCAACTCCATTTATTAGAACAGCTTCCATTGAGTCTCTGCACCTATCCTTTTTTATTCTGTCTATATAAACTTTTTTTTTCATTTCAAAAAACCGGATTTGGCTCAGGATTGCCCCTTTTTTATTCCAGGGTTTCTCTGAATTTGAAAGTTATCCACTTAGTAAGTTTCCATACCAAGGCTCAATCCAATTAAGTCCGTAGCGTCTACCAATTTCGCCATATCCCCTTATTCTTTATTCTATTCTTCAATTTCTTTAATTCTTATTTTTTTGTCTACCCTTTTTCAGCTCTATCGGAGACTCATATTTAGTCTAATCAGAAATGATTCTATCATTTCTGTATCCGCAATTCAACATAGATGGATATATACCACATTTAGTATATATGCCCCTCTTCCTCTCATTTTTCTCGTGTAATTTTCAATACTTGAACGTTCGATTCTTTTCTTTTTTTTGTATTATTAATTATGAATAACTAAGAATGGAAAGTTAATAGCTAATATTCCAGTAGTTTATTAAATTCCTATGCATGTAGAATTTCTGTTATGTGAGCCCGCTTAGCTCAGAGGTTAGAGCATCGCATTTGTAATGCGATGGT